CGAACGAATAATCATTGAGTCCTCCTCTTTCCGGACAACACATACAAAGAGACCCGCCAACAGCAACAGTCAAGTGATTAGTGAACCTATGAGAGATGTTTAGAAATAGTTTCTTTTTCTTCTATCTCCCATCTATCTAGTTTCGTTAGTTATTCACTATAGCAACTATGATCTGGAAAGAAATCCGGGGCAAGTGTTCGGATTTATATTATGACATAGCCCCCAGGCGCTCAATGGACAGACCTTTCAAAATGACATAGCCACGGGGCGCTCAACGGACAGACCGGACCTTTCCGAGCTTCGAATAGATATGGATGCACAAACAATTTTTTTGTGCAACCGAGTGTATTCCTATCTTAATTAAAAGTTCCTAGATGGGGCCATTTACATAGAACATATTACTATTCTAATTACTCTATTCCAAATCAGACGAGAAGTCATTATTCATTACTAAAACACGTCTCCGTATTGAAATTTAGGTATTCAATAGTATCACCTTTTATTCGTTTTAATAACAGTAACAGAAAAAAATCTCTAAAATGAAAGAAAATCTCTATTTTCTACTTTCTACTGTCTGCATCTATGTATCCTTTTATTTTCATTTTATTCCTACATTTTATTCCTATGAAATACCAGACAAACGGAACAATCTTAGAAGGGGTATAATGAAATTCATAAAATTCTTTAATTGCGTTTTCCCATACAAATGATTCGTTTTATTTGATTAATGGGGACAACAAACAATAAATTAGACGAAATTCATTACATTATCTAAATATACATTAGAAAATGATAAGCTATATCATAGAATGATAAGCAATATCATAGAATGATAAGCAATATCAAAATCTAACAAATACTCAAACTTATTGAATATTCTAAAATAAAAGAATATTCAATAAAAAAATTTAATTATATATATATATATTAAAATATTATATAATAATTCAAATATAATATATAAATAATATATAATAATTAATAAGAATTCGAAAAAAAAATAAAGAAATAGAAAGGGAATGCTCTTATCTTATTCGAATATTTTATTCAAAATGTCTTGTGATCTTCAACCAATTCTGCGCTTCAATATAATTTCCAGGAGTAAGTGCTATAGCTTGTTTCCAATACTCCGCGGCTTGATCGAACCAAGCTTCCGCAACTTCAGAATCTCCCTGTTGAATGGCCTGTTCTCCTCGGTCGGAATAGGCCAGTCAATTCCTTCCCTTAGAACCGTACTTGAGGGTTTCCTACCTCATACGGCTCAGCAGTCAACTCTTTTGATATCCCTTTTTTTAGTTAATCAAAACAAGTTAATTACATGAGTTTCAAACTTGAATTTGTATTTGCTTAATAATCCGTTTTATCTTTTCTCCCACCTTCAGCAGAATAACGCATAGGCGTTCTACTATCATTCGAAATTTTTTTATTTTCATTCGAATTTTTTGAAAGGTAACTATCCCGATTTCATATATCAATTTCTATAGAATTTTTGAAAAAGACCTTCCCTCATAAGAAAGAAAAGACTTACTATCTTTGGGATCTGATGCTACACCGCTGCTTAATCTTTCAGGGGGCCAACTCCGTTACATAAGTGGATTCCGAACTTTTGTCTCATATTATGACATAGGTAAGCAGTTCTTATTGTATCGACCAAAAATCTCGCTAATTGATCTTTACGGTGCTTCCTCTATCAATTAGATCCTTTATCCATAGAATAAAGTATCGCGGCATATTTCTTCATATTTCGATTTCTATGAAGTTTCTTTCTTTTCTACAGCTGATAAAAATCGTTGTTTTGGACGATGCATATGTAGAAAGCCTCTTTTTTTTACTAGTAGATTTTTTTTTCTCTTTCTGTTCTTTCTATAGTAGAGATAGTCGCACGTAATGACAGATCACGGCCATATTATTAAAAGCTTGTGGTAAGAAGGGGTTTCGCTCTAGTGCCCGAAAATAATATTCCAAGGCTTTTGTGTGTTCTCCATTACTTGTGTGAATAAGGCCTATATTATAGAGTATATAACTTCGATCATAGGGATCAATTTCTAGTCGCATAGCTTCATAATAATTCTGTAAAGCTTCCGCGTAATTTCCTTCGGATTGAGCAGACATCCGTTACGGTCGTCATTCGATTCAAAGAATCTCCGTTCCAGAACCGTACATGAGATTTTCATCTCATACGGCTCCTCCTTTATGTGCATAATGAGACTAGCCTAATACCAAAAAGGAAAAAAGAGTGAAATATTCTCATTATGAACTGAACGGGACTAGTGTTTTTACAAGAAATTTCTAGCCAACCTTCCGGCAAAAGGTCTTGTCTTAACATCAAACATGTTGGTACTACATAAAAATGTTAAGTTAACTCCAACAATTTCTTTGTCCTCAACGCCCCTTAAATTTCTAGAAATTAGTCACTTCAACAGTCTTCGATGGCTATACGGGTATCCAAAGTACGAATGAGATGGATATTCGTTGTCCCAACCATTCTTCTTAGTCCCGATCCCAATAAGGAAAAGGGATAATTTCTAACAAAGGTTTCGTTTTGTTGATTCCTAAGCGTAGTGCTTCTTTTCTTCCTTTATGCCGCCTATTGGTACTAATAAAGTAGGAGTAGGGTTAATCGGAAATACATAACCCAAGCCATAGGCGTAACCTTTCGCTCAATGCTCTAATCGACAATTGAAGCATTTGAGGCTGCATTAATCAAGAGGATACACGACAGAAGGAATTGTTTTTTTAGAAACTTCACCTTCAACAAGCGTAGAGCTCTTTCAAATCTTTTTATCCCGGCCAATGTGCCTTTCTCTTAAGACTTGACAGTGGTCAATAAAAAAAAAATCAAATCACACCATCTCGGTAATAGGTAAATGCCTCTTTTTCTCCTGAAGTTGTCGGAATTATTCGTAATAATATATTGGCTACAATTGAAAAGGTCTTATCAATAAAATTTCCAGTTATCCGCGATCTAGGCATAGGTAGCAATCCACTTTTTAATTCCTTTTAATTACCTCTCGGGAGAAAACGATCCCACAAAAAAGTAATTGTAGAGTACGAAATAACATAAAAACGGACTTAACTCATAAAAAAAAAGATAGATAGACCGCCCGTTCGATTTGTTCCAATCCCTTGATTTAAGCCAGTATAGATATCAGAAAAAGAGAGGAAAGCCATCTTCGCAAACATGAATAGATATATATCTTTATTGATAGATATATATCTATATTGTATTGTTTTTATGAAAAACTTTTTCATCAAAACAACAAAAAAGCATTTCCTTGGGAGTATAAAGATAATGTTTTTTTGTTTTGATTAAAAGGTTTCTATTCTATTTTTAGAGTTTTTTCTAGTTAGAATGAATAGGGGGTACTGTACCTATCCAACATCTAATCTAATTAATAGAAATGACTCGCGATTCACTCGCTTTCTGGGCCATAATCATTATGTAGGAGAGATGGCCGAGTGGTTCAAGGCGTAGCATTGGAACTGCTATGTAGGCTTTTGTTTACCGAGGGTTCGAATCCCTCTCTTTCCGTACCTTCATCAAAATTCTCAATGTGACTGACCACAATGTATCAAATCACATAATAACGGATACCTTTATTCCAAGAGTTCGACCTTTCCCTGATATGGATTCTTTATCCCGAATTTCTCTGGAAAGACTAGGCAAGGGATGAAAATACCCATATCATTCTATGATATATCAATGGGGGATAATCCTCCGATCAACCCCTTACTTTACTTTAGATTTCTTTACTTATGACTTGGGTGATTGGGGCAAAATTGTCCGAACAACCCCTCTTTTTTTAGTTAGGTTTAAGTCTGACGAGAATAATATTCTACGACTAGCAATTCATTTATTTGCAAACCAACCCATTTACTATCTATTATTTGATTGACCAATCCTTTATATTGGAATGGGTGAAGAGTCAAATGTTTTGGCAATTTCTCCTGGGGGAATGAATCAAGATAATTTTGAATCATATCTTTCGATTTTTGTTCATCCTTCACTGTAATAAGATCTTGGGGTTTGCAGCGATAACTTGGTATATCGACTATACGACCATTAACTAAAATATGTCTATGATTAACTAATTGGCGGGCTTGAGGAATAGTTGACGCCATACCTAATCGAAAAAGGATATTATCCAAACGCATTTCAAGTAATTGTAGTAAAACCCGACCCTTCGGTCCTTTGGCTTTTGCGGCGATACGAACGTATTTCAGTAATTGTCGTTCTGTAAGACCATAATGAAAGCGCAATTTTTGTTTTTCTTCTAAACGAATACAATATTGAGATTTTTTACCAGAGCGCGAAAAAGCACTCCTGGCTTTAGGACTTTTACTAGTTAATCCCGGTAAAGCCCCCAAACGGCGTATTTTTTTGAAACGAGGTCCTCGGTAACGTGACATAAATACTCCTAATTTGCCCTATTTTATTGAAATTACATAAACCTAAATTCAAACTGAACTAGAACTAAAGGATAAATATAATAAATGAAGTCAAATCTACTGAAGTATTCGAATTATACTATAAAGAATACTGAGATGGATTGTATTAATATTCGAACTTTCTTATATATACCTTATATATATATACCTTATATATACACAAAGAACGTATATAGGAAAAGAAAAGAAAAGGAAAAGGGTCCTTTTCTTTTTCTTGATTTGTTTTGCGGAGATTTCACTACTCTAACAATTCTTTAGAACTTTACATTCCTACGACATAATAATCGGTAACCTTTGGAAAAAAAAGAAAGAAGTCTTTTCACTTTAATTTAAAAAAGACATTATCAATCACGTAAAAACTCAAACAAATAGAAAAAAGCCAGCTATCGGAGTCGAACCGATGACCATCGCATTACAAATGCGATGCTCTAACCTCTGAGCTAAGCGGGCTCGCATAACATAAATTGTACATCCATAGGAATTTAGTAAACTGCAAGAATCTTAGCTATTAACTTTTCATTCTTAGTTATTCATAATTAATATGAATGTTAATATGAATGTAGAAAATAAATAATATATATATATAATGTAAAAGATAAAGAATTAAAAGAAAAGAATTGACCCTTCGAGTATTCCAAATTGCATGATCAAAATGATAGAAGGAGAGGCATATAGGAAAAATATGGTATAATAGAGAAAAAATATGCTATATATATACATCCATATTGAATTGTGGATACAGAAATGATAGAAGCATTTCTGATTAGACAAAATAGGGTTCTACGATAGAGATGAAAGAGAATAGATAAGAAATCAAATAAAAAAAGAGGAAAATAAGAGGAAAGAAAGACTTTTACAGGAATCAGTATCTAATGAATTCTACAGTTCCGGTAGAAGAAAAATAAAAGAAAAAAAGGGCATGACATAATAATAAGATCTTAATCTTAAAACAAATAAAGAGGGGGGGGGGATATGGCGAAATTGGTAGACGCTACGGACTTAATTGGATTGAGCCTTGGTATGGAAACTTACTAAGTGATAACTTTCAAATTCAGAGAAACCCTGGAATAAAAAATGGGCAATCCTGAGCCAAATCCTGTTTTTCGAAAACAAAAAAACAACAAAGGTTCATAAAGACAGAATCAGAATAAAAAAGGATAGGTGCAGAGACTCAACGGAAGCTGTTCTAACAAATGGAGTTGATTGCGTTGCATAAAGGAATCCTTCTAGTAAAACTCCAGAAAAGATAAAGTGATAAAATAAAAGATAACACTAATATACATGGATCCACGTACTGAAATACTATCTCAAATACAAATAATTAATGACGAGTGATCCAAACCTGTATCTATATTTTTCCTGTATCTTTTTTTTTTTCATTTTTTTATAAAAAAGTTGTTCTGAATCAATTCTAAGTTGAAGAAAGGATCGAATATTAATTGATTAAATCAATTGATCAAATAAATAACGTACTCCATAGTCTGATAGATAACTGATTAATCGGACGAGAATAAAGATAGAGTCCCATTCTACATGTCAATATCGACAACAAGGAAATTTATAGTAAGAGGAAAATCCGTCGACTTTAGAAATCGTGAGGGTTCAAGTCCCTCTATCCCCAAAAAGATCCGTGGGACTCTATATATCTTAGAAAATAATTCTTTATCTTTTTCGTGCATTTGATTCTTTCACAAATGTATCTGGGTTGATTTTTTTGCTTTTAACAAGTGTTGTGATAGATATGATACACATACATTAGAAACGTACGAAATCCTCGTTTTTAAATTGACATAGACCTAAGTCGTTTAGTAAAATGACGAAGATGGTGTATCGGAAATGGTTCGGAAATGGTCGGGATAGCTCAGCTGGTAGAGCAGAGGACTGAAAATCCTCGTGTCACCAGTTCAAATCTGGTTCTCGGCACATGATTAATTTGTTTATGAGTATCTATATCTATATTTACAACTTAAACTTAATTAAATTAATTGCTATAGACCAACATATAATATATATTTATTATATGTATATTCATTATAGGGTATCCATATTTATCTAGGTGTCTGGATATAGAGTCCCGTCCTTTTATATGAGTAAAGAATATATATTCTAATATGAATGAGTAAAGAATATATATTCTTAAGTGTAAAATATGGAAAAGAACAAAATTCGATTCTCTTTTTTTTATTTGTTCAGAGTGTGTCTCCTCTCGGTCAAAAAGAATGTTAATACGTCATAGAGATTCGAAAAGTTCAATCAGTTGGTTAAAAGACTTATAAAGTATAGTGGGGTTGAAGGGTGGGAATATTCAAGATTTCTTTCAGATGGAGTAGAAACAGACTCCGATCCCCTTTGTATTTCTTTTTTTTTCTTTCATATCATATTCTATTTCTGCATTTCCTTTTAAGTTACTTTCTATAGCTCATCTAAGCTATGTGCGCGGTACAAACTTTATGACACCGAACTGGTTTAGTTTATCCTATTAGCATTAGCTCGACTCGTAAGAAATAAATATCTTTCAAACTGAGAATCCAACGAATCCCCTAATTGTCTTGTCTTTTTTTAGTCTATATAGCCATAATAATATAAATGAAATTTCAATAACTCTCTGGATCTATAAGAGAACAAACAAATATTCTTTTACTATCGGGAGTTATACCGTTGAAGATTGGTTTCTTATTATTCAATAAGCATCTTGTATTTCATAAAAATTGGGGGCAATATAATCCTTACGTAAGGGCCACCCTATCCAACTTTTCGGCATTAAGATACGTTTCAGACGTGGATGATTATCATAAGAGATTCCCAACATATCATAAGATTCTCTTTCTTGAAAATCCGCACTTTTCCAAACCCAGAAAACAGACGGAATTCTAGGATTCCTCCTTGGAGCAAATACTTTTATACATACTTCTTCTGGTTGATCTATACCATACTCTATTCTCGTAAGATGATATACACTAGCTAATAGCCCGCCCGGTGCTACATCATAGGCACATTGGGAACGAAGATAATTGTAACCATATACATATAAAATGACAGCAATGGAATCCC